AAGAAGATCGTTTAACCGTAGCAAGAGCACGAAAGATTGAGCGTTTCTTATCACAACCTTTCTTTGTTGCAGAAGTATTTACCGGTTCTCCAGGGAAATATGTTGATCTCGCAGAAACAATTCGGGGGTTTCAATTCATCCTTTCCGGAGAATTAGACGGTCTTCCCGAGCAGGCCTTTTATTTGGTGGGTAACATCGATGAAGCTACCGCGAAAGCTATGAACTTAGAAGAGGAGAGCAAATTAAAGAAATGACCTTAAATCTTTGTGTACTGACTCCTAATCGAATGATTTGGGATTCCGAAGTGAAAGAAATTATTTTATCTACTAATAGTGGACAAATTGGCGTATTACCAAACCATGCCCCCATTGCCACGGCTGTAGATATAGGTCTTTTGAGAATACGGCTAAACGACCAATGGCTAACGGTGGCTCTTATGGGTGGTTTCGCTAGAATAAGTAATAATGAGATCACCATTTTAGGAAATGATGCGGAAATTAGTACTGACATTGATCCACAAGAAGCTAAACAAACTCTTGAAATAGCTGAAGCTAATTTGAGTAAAGCTGAGGGTAAGAGACAAGCAATTGAGTCAAATCTAGCTCTAAGACGAGCTAGGACGCGAGTAGAAGCTGTCAATGTAATTTCCTATTAGTAGTAATCAAAAGAAAAAGAGTTCTTTATTATACCCTACACACTACATTTTTATTCCATAAAATGAAAACAATGAAGTCTAATCTGATTATAGAACGAAAAAAAGAGGATGGGTAGAAAAACTTATTAGATACCGCCGGATTCCATGGTATCTAATAAGTTCTACCTACTATTGGATTTGAACCAATGACTCCCGCCGTATGAAAGCAATACTCTAACCACTGGGTTAAGTAGGTCATTTATCACCACAAAAAGAGTCTCCATCACTTCGATGGATTATAGGTAAAATATGCTTTCTAAGCAATATCAGTCTTTTACCAGTAAACGTAAACGGATCAGAGAGTTATCATGTGAGATTATGGGATACCCTTCTTGACAAGAAATTGTCTCTATGTTAAAATAATTATGACAAGGGCTATAGCTCAGTTAGGTAGAGCACCTCGTTTACACGTGCGCCAATGCTTTTCAAGGGAGCCAAGTATGCAATGACCATAATTTCTTTTTTTTTATAAGTCGATGTCTTACTCCGTATATTCGAGAGAACAAGAGAAAAATAGCCTGACAAATATTTGGTTTGATCCGATTCAAGTGCGAATTCCGGTGCCAAATCAAATAGAACCCGCCATTGTAAGGTAAATGCTCAGTCCATTCAATGCCAGGCATAATGAGTCTAAGGATCTCAAAAGAACCTCTTTTCGTCCTATGAACTTCGAGGTGTATAAAGTTTCATATTTTACTCTTGCAGCGGAGCGATAGAGATTCCATTTCACTTAGGTTGATCTAGGCCGAAGGCAGACCTAAATAAAGGTCACCCTTCTTTGAAACACTTTGGTATTGCTCCTATATCAGGATACAAATAATGAATCAGAGCACAGGGAACCATCTCATTATCTTTTTATCTTCCTGTAAAGAAAAAATATGGTGGACTAACTGATCTTTACATCAGTTGATGAAAGAGCCCAATGCAAAAAAATGCATGTTGGGTCTTTGAAACAGTTCAAATCATTTTGATAAAAAGAAGTTTTATCTGTTTTACCGAGAAAGTCTACGGTTCGAGTCCGTATAGCCCTAATACATTCCATTTTTGTTTTGTATAGAAATTTTCGTAGTAGTAGGAACAAGAAAAAAAAAGAATTCATTACAACCCAACGGACCCAATTGGGTATTTGTTTTATAAATACCCATCTCTCTTCATCCACTTTCATGAATGAATTACATATGATATTTTTCCTCTTTTCCTGTCCATGATAAAAGAGTTAGTGATATATTTTTTTTCTTCGGTATACCCAATTTCAGTCAATTTCAAAAATGAAAATCATGAAAGATTCCTGTCATTTCAACCTGACCTCAGCAGATCCAATCCTAAGTCATCTAGGGCCTATTATTTTATTGATCTTGAGTATTTGTAAAAGCCCTCTTACTAATGGTGGAACAACAAACCTAAGAGATTCTTTCAATTTGTTTAAAAGATAATGTAGGGCCCATTTATTATCCATAAATCCATCAAAAGACTTCTTCTATATTCTAAGGGTTTAGTGGGCTTGGGAATTTTGTTTGTCGAATTGTTCGATAATGTGTGATTCTTTAATTAACTAATTAACTATTAGAAGATAGAAGAAGTCTTTTATGTTCTGTCGATCGTTCACGATTCTGTCGAATCTACCACTTTGTGCTATCTTTCATTGTGTAGGTTTACTATAAAAACTATAAAAAGAGAACAAACCTTTTTCCTGTAGCGAAACCTAACCCATCGGTTGGTCTTACGAAGTTTTATTAACGTAACAAAACAAACAAGTATTTTGGTTCATTCCAAACACGATTCACGATTTTAGTACTCTATTCATCA